CTCCATGGATTCTTTACTCATACTCATTCAATTGGAAGTCTTTATCCAATTCAAAAAAAAAAATTATGCTTCGCGATTCCATAATCCAATTTTGGGAATTTTTAATATTTATAATTGACCTTTGGATACAAATCACGAGAATGTATATTCTTCCTCAAATCGTTTATTGAGAGGTAAAGGATGAAATCCTTTCTAAGAAATAAAGTTTTTAATCGGAACGGAATATGAATAAAACCGAAAGAACCCTTAACTATTTCAGTTGTTAATAGAACGAATCACACTTTTACCACTAAACTATACCCGCTACAATGTGATTATTGTATATAAATGGATCATTTGTCGAACAAGATCATCATACGTAATCAAGATAGGATCGGAACAAAATAATGAAATTAGAATGTTGACATTTTTTTCGGGGAGAACTTGATGAGATAGGCAAAGGAAAGCCTATTGAAATAACAAGTTCTATCTTGGGTGAGTTATTTAGTGACAGGTGTGGTCCGAAAGAACCATTGAAGTCAGAACATAAAAAGAAATTGTGTAAGAATCCATAGCTCTATTTTATTCTTTTTTAGATTCTAAATCGAGAAAAGAAAAGTTGGAAAATAACATGAATAATAAGAAATGGCACTTATATCCTATATCGCCTATATCATAGGAATAAAAAAAACACCTATATTGTTGTTGATGCAATGTATTTTTGTTTTCAAATCAGATGAATAATTTCATGTATGATTCATTGGAACAAAACAATAAACAGCCTGGTCAGTACCTATCCAGGTCGGGGAATAAAAGAAGCTTTCATACGAAATCAAAAAAAAGAGGTATTCTTTATTTAATTTACTTTCTTTTTTGCGGGTATTCCCGTTATCTAAATGTAATTTAATTGCTGAAAAACTTAAAAAATTTGTATCTTTTGTAGTGGTATCTATAATTGATTCTATAGTCTAGAATAAAGAAAGAAAAAGAAAGATTTTTTCTTTACTTCATGTGTATTTCTTTACTTCATGTGTAACATAGTAATTATCCTTTGTTTAATTGGGAGAGATGGCTGAGTGGACTAAAGCGTCGGATTGCTAATCCGTTGTACGAGTTATTCGTACCGAGGGTTCGAATCCCTCTCTTTCCATTTATCTTTATTCTGATGACTTGAGATTTTATTTCAAATTTGAAATAAAATCTCGAGCACTTTTTTATCATAGCATAGTTAGATATCTAGAATAGATAAAATCATAATAAAATTCAGAAATAAAGCAAGAAAAAATCCCTTATTTTTTTATTCCTCACGTCCAGGATTACGTCCCGGATCATTAGATAGGAATCCGAAGATGAAGAGAGAAACAAAGAATATCACCACTGTGTAAACGAAGAGTTTGAGAGTAAGCATTACAAAATCTCCAAGATAAGATCATTTTTGGTAAAAAGGGAATAGATTATCCATTTTTATACCACATATTCCATTTTGACACCAAACCAAGAAATAAAGTGGTTTCTCTAAAAGAAAGGAAGTTTCATAAATTCATTTGTAATAAGACTAAGACAAGAAGACTCTTTCGGTATGAAAATTCTCTTTTATGCGCACAACACAATTAGTTTTTTATTGTGGGGACCCTATACCTATCTATATAGGGTCCTTGTTCACTGGAAGTAGAAGGTTAGAATGAGGAAGTGAGGTGATCTAGATTCATCGCGCTTATCCAAGAATTTCCATGTTTGAATTGAGGGTTCACAATGTAAGACTTATCTGATCTTATCAATTGATTGTTAGAATTTTTTTTATTGAAAAAATCATGAATGTTTTGTTTGTAGGACAGTATTAAAGATTTTATCGAAAACTGACAGCAGCTTGCCAAACAAAGGCTAAGAGAAAAAAGAACAAAGGTATGACTGGCATAACATCTACGATTGGATTGAAAAAAGCATAAGCCTCGGGCAATTTGGCAAAGAAAAAATGACTCGAATGAAGTATAGAATTAAGATAGATACAGATCAAACTAAAGATATTAAGCATAACAAATGTTTTATTCTTGGAGATAATTGTATTTTGATTGAGTTATCGATATAAGGTAAAAATGAAGAAAGTTCAAATAGACCAAAAAATCCTTCTTTTTCTTTGACTAACCCAATCAAAAATCCTTCTATTCTCAAACGAAAATAGAAGGAATCATATTTTCATACAATATCTTAATTGAATTCTATGTAATGATCAATAAATTCAGTTTTATTTTACAACTACACGTGTCAAATCTTAGTAACAATCTAATGGATTCCATAGATATTTGGGCGGGAATTGACGAACAACCAATACCTATATTAGTGTTTATTAGTGTTGAATAGAAATTTCAATGGGGCGTGGCCAAGTGGTAAGGCAACGGGTTTTGGTCCCGCGACTCGGAGGTTCGAATCCTTCCGTCCCAGAGCCGTCCAATTCTATCAGAATAAAGATTTTTTGTTCTTTTAAAAATCTTCTCTTTAGTTTAAGAGTGTAATGTTTATTTAATAGTTCTAGTTCCTTGTTTATGATTTATATTATAATTATAATGACTCAGAAAAGAATCATATCTTTGACTTTCTTTCTCACAAACCAAATACGAGTACCGATGACATACAGAATCTATTTGTGATCCTGATAGGATAGGAATATGGATCAATGTAAAATTTCTAATAAAAAAAATAAAATAGGATGTTCGGTGGCATGTCTTGCTCAACTTCATATTGAAGTTAGTTACTTAGAAAAACTTTACGTCCTATATCTATTTATTTTATTTGAATTATCAATACAATACTGCATTCTGAATCGAAATGTGAAAGCCCCATATTCCTTATTTCTTTTTTATTCTTATCTCTAAAGAAAATAGGGTCCCAATTCTATCTTGATGCTGAATTCTAAACAGTAGGGGCTTTGGTACTAATTTAATTGCATGACTGGGATTAAGATTAAGACTCCCAAAACAAACTTGTTTGGGGTAAAAAAAATATGTATCCGCTTGTCTTTTCACTTATACAAGATTGTCCAGCATACCGTAAGAGGACCTTCCTTTTTTATTTAGGACTCATGAGACCCATAAAATTTGTCAGTAGATGGGAGTTAATCCGCAATGGGTGGTATAAATTTGAATATGGATGTCTGTCCTCCGGATCTTATTAACAAATTAACAAAAAAGAAAGTTCAATATGTAACAGATGTATTTTTTTTTATGTAGCTGGGTGAAATCATTGATGATTCAATTGGAAAAGAAATTCAATAAATATATATTATGTTTATGATGATTTGTGTTTCCTTAATCAACGAGCTATCCGTTACCAAGTTTTATCTACTTGGTATATGTGACAACTTGTTGATTTCTTTCTAGATCAAATTCGCTTTTTACGTTTTACGGGAAAACTTTATTCAAATAATGATAAGAAAATGATGTCGAAGTAGTCAATTTTTAAAATAAAAATGAAAAATTTTTCATCATTCTCCTTGGTATTCGAAGAAGTGTGAAATTTGGAAATCTATCCCTCTCAAGTAACTTCCGCCCTTTGCAGGTCGTTGGATTAGCTTATTCGGGTAATAATGTATATTCATTCTGTTCCGGTATTGGAAATCTAATTAAAGACCTTTCTTTAGTTTAGTTGTTTGATAAAGAAAAGAATTGGATCTTTCATGATTGATCATCTTATCTTGTCTTGAACAATCTGTTGACGATGCGCGTTGAAAGAAGAATTTGTTTATTTGTGTTCTTTAGACTTTAGAAAAAAAAATGAATTCAATTCAAAAATTGAATTGTTTGTTATTTCATTAATATTAATTAATAAATAGAATAAAAAGAAATATGGGTTAATAAAATTTAATCCTTGTTAAGATTTCTCCAGATAAATAGAAATACCCTATAGAATAGAAAAAAAAAAAAAAATAAAGTATTATATTATTATGTATCGATTGAGCCAATGATTATTCATGATTCCATATGGAATCAATTCCATACCGGTTCCAAACTAGAGGAATGTTATGGTAAAACATCGTTTAAAACGATGTGGTAGAAAGCAACGTGCGACTTGAAGGACATGATCGGTTGTGGATTCTTATATCCATCATGTTCTTTTTCTTTTGTATATATATAGGAATTATGAGGTACTCTTGGTTCGACATAGTTTGTTCTGTTCTACTAGAACTCCCAACCAAATGGGAGTTCAAGTAAATAGTACACGATGGAGCTCGGGCGGAAAGGATTAATTCATTTCTCAGAGGTAAGGATTTAGGGTTAATGTCAATCAATAAGTCGGAACAACTTCGTAAGCATATCTTCGATATAGAAATTGAAAAGATTCAATTCTAACAAAATCCCCTTTTGGATTTGAAACTTTTGTTGAAATTGGAAAAACTATTTCGATACCCAATGATTCAAAACAAAGATAAACGATCCTGGAAGAAGAAAACGACATTTTCAATTGTCTCCACAATTTGAGCAGAAGCAGAATTAAAAAAATTGATTCTAAACGAGACAAAAAAATTGGTTAGAGACAGCTCAATAAATGAAATGCCATCAGGGTTTTTTTCCTTTGAACTCTTTGAGAATTGTCCAACTTGAGTTATAAATACGAATGATTTTTTCTTTTCGGTTTTTTCGGGAAGGAAGAATAAAAAACGACTAAAATCATTGTCATAGTTTAATTGAATTGGTTTGATGTTTTTATGGATCTATTTGCTACTATATATACTATTACTATATATACTATTAGTAGAGTATAATTATTAAATTCGAATCATTCTTTCTCAAGCCGTACGAGGAAAAAGCCTCCTATACGTTTCTAAGGGAGGAATTGTTCATCTATATCTATCCCAATGAGCTCTCTATGATCGATGATCATAGAGATCTTCGGAAAGTGGGTTTTTACGATCCAATAAAGAATCAAACTTATTCAAATGTTCTCGCTATTCTATATTTACTTGAAAAAGGAGCTCAACCTACGGTAACCGTTCATTATATTTCAAAGAAGCCAGAGATACTTAAGGAACTTCGCGTTAATTACAAAAAAATTAAAAAGAAAGAAGGGGTGCCCCTAGGCTAGCTTTGTGTCATTTTTTCTTCACTATTCCCCTCCTCCTTTCCCCATTTTTTTGTTCTGTTCTATTCATATTGATTTACTATATCTATCTATTCATATTGATTTACTATATCTAATATTCTAATATATATACTATATAAATATAGTAAAGTAATATGAGATCATATGGGATAATATAATTATAAATGTACCTTTATGAATATTGTATAAATGTACCTTTATGAATATTGAATAAACTCGAGATTTTATTCTTCCTTATTTCTTTTCTACATCTACACTTTTTTTTTTATTCTCTTTTATTCTCTATGTAGGTTATCTATGAAGTGCCAATCCAACACAAGTCCTTATTATATTATGGGATTCTTTTAATTTCTTTTCTCGACGTTCATATTGACAATAGTGTATTGATCAAATATAATTGATCATGGATAAATAGATCTATATTATATTATCCACGACCTATAAGTTTTTCTTTTTTACTTAACTTCATGTAAGTGATGGGTTCCGTGGATTCGATTGACACAACACAAGAAGTCTCTTCTGAATAAAAAAAAAATGGAAAAATTTCTTTTTCCTTTTTTTTACGATCGTATCTACACGTCATAATGAAATTTTTGGGTTGCTAACTCAACGGTAGAGTACTCGGCTTTTAAGTGCGGCTAGAATCTTTTACACATTTGGATGAAGCAACGGATTCGTCCATACCATTGGTAGAGTTTGTAAGACCACGACTGATCCTGAGAGGGAATGAATGGAAAAAACAGCATGTCGTATAAACGAATAACTCTAAGATAAGAGTACTTAATCCTTACGGGATCGGTACAAAATCTTGTTTGTATTCTTAGAGTTTTAATTCTTAGAGCGGTACAAAAAAACCAATTCATGCTTGGATCGAGTGAATAAATGGATAGAGCCGAAAAGCTCAAATTAAATTATAGGGAAACAAAAAAAGCAACGAGCTTCTGTTCTTAATTCGAATAATTACCCGATCTAATTATACGTTAGAAATATATTAGTCCCTGGTGCGGGAAAAGGTTATTTCATAACCTTAAAAGTGGATTCTCCACTTTTTTATGAATCCTAACTATTAACTATATCCTTGAGTGGAGACGAATGTGTAGAAGAAACAGTATATTGAGAAACAAAATTTATTCTAAAGTCAAAAGAGCGATCGGGTTGCAAAAATAAAGGATTTCTAACTATCTCGGTATTTTATAACGAACAAAACCCAATTGGATGGAAAAAGAGAGAATCCTTAATCATCTCCAAGGTATCTATTTTTTTTTTTTTTACTATATGCCCGGATACCTTGTTTTGGCTGTATCGTACTATGTTTCGTATCATTTGATGGCCCAAGAAATCCCCATCTTTGGTTCAAATCTAATTTTTAATGGAGGAATTACAAGGATATTTAAAGATAGATAGATCTCGAGAACGAGACTTCCTATATCCACTTCTCTTTCAGGAATACATTTATGCACTTGCTCATGATCATGGGTTAAATAAATCGATTCCTTATGAGCCTATGGAAAATTTAGGTTATGCCAATAAATATAGTTTACTAATTGTTAAACGTTTAATTACTCAAATGTATCAACAGAAGCATTTTATTTTTTTGGCTAATGATTCGAATCAAAATCAATTAGTTGGGTATAATAAAATTTTTGATTCTCAAATGATATCAGAGGGGTTTGCAGTCATTGTGGAAATTCCATTCTTACTGCGATTAGTATCTTCCCTAGAAGGTAAAAAAGAAATAGTCAAATCTATTAATTTACGATCAATTCATTCCATATTTCCTTTTTTAGAGGATAAATTATCACATTTAAATCATGTATTAGATATCCTAATACCCCATCCTATCCATCTGGAACTATTGGTTCAAATCCTTCGTTGTTGGATCCAAGATGTCCCCTTTTTGCACTTATTGAGACTCTTTCTCTACGAGTATCATCATTGGAATATTCTTATTACTCAAAAAAATCAAATGAATTTCTTTTTTTCAAAAGAGAATCAAAGATTTTTTCTGTTCCTATATAATTTTCATGTATATGAATCGGAATCCATATTCGTTTTTCTCCGTAAACAATCTTCTCATTTACGATCAACATCCTCTAGAGCTTTTCTTGATCGAACACATTTTTTTGGAAAAATAGAACATTTTTTAGTGGTTTTTCGTAATGATTTTCATACCATCCTTTGGTTGTTCAAGGATACTTTCATGCATTATTTCAGATATCAAGGAAAATCAATTCTGTCTTCAAAAGGAACTCCTCTTCTGATGAAGAAATGGAAATATTACCTTGTAAATTTATGGGAATGTCATTTTTTTTTTTGGTCTCAACCGAATAGGATTCATATAAACCCATTATCCAATCATTTTATCGATTTTCTGGGCTATTTTTCAACTGTACGACCAAATCCTTCAGTGGTAAGGAGTCAAATGTT